TCGTAGTGCAACACTGCAAGATGATGACTTGCGGCAACACAATCTCTTACGTATACTAGGCACTTTCCTGTTTTTGGGGTTTTACGGGGTCAAAAAGTCCAAAAACGTCTTTTTTAAGGGGGTAGGGGGTTTTAGGCCATTTTCGCGTTTTAAAATTTTAATTAATTAAGAAAACACCAGGGGATGTAAAAACAGTTATGTACTGGAAATAACAGTTAGTGGTATAAGAAAGGTTATGTCATTCAAGGTTGAATGTTCAAGTCTTAAGCAAAGTAAATGTACCGGGTCTTGACCGAGAATCTGAATAACCAGCCGGCGGCAAGGTGATGAAAGTGAAGGGAGAAAAAGACCAATGAGGCAGATCAGGCTAAACAACCGCAGTGCGGAACGTACGAGGACTGTTTAAGCCATGTCGCGTGCCAGGAGACCCATGTTCCGTACAGTCACTAGTGCCTGGGTAATATCAGTTATGGGGAATAAACTATTATTGTACCTGAAACAGGAACCAAATGCTCTGGAATGGAACGTAAGCATGTTATACAATCTAAGTCTTCGATTATAATGATGATTCGGGTAGGGTGGAACCGTTTAGGATGGTGGTTACAATCCGGACGAGACTGTTATTATGGGTTATTGCTGATAAATGTGTGAACGGATGACTCACCTGAATGCTGTACATGATTTAATGGTAGATTACATACATATTCCTAGCTTCATAGATATTATGTATATATATGTACTGATAAGTGTATTGTTAGTTCCATTGTATGGTTTTAGTAAGGTAAATATGGGCTTATTGTTATTCATGGAGCTCATGGAGCAAAATAGGTGTAATTCATATTTGGGTGATAAATGGATTAATGAGATATGTATGGAGTCAATTAATGTAATATATACATATAATTCTAATATAGTTCATATTATGTAATGAGGATGGGGTTAGGGTGGGGTAGGTGGGGGGGTGGTGTAGTGTACTCTGTTATAATGGGTGTAATGCTGATTAATAGGTATATGGTTTATGTAGGGGAAAATAGAATGTTTGTATAAGTGTTAGGTCTTATATACATACATGGCCAAAGAGTAGTTTAAGTAGAATTTTAGCTTTGGGAGTTAAAGGCAGGAGTTAAAGTCTCTTCTCTTTGAGCCCAAGAATGGAATTTAACCATTATATTCGGCTTACAAGACCGATACTTTGGCATTAAGTTACTAGGGCAATTGCGGTTGAGTATTATGTTTTCGATTCAACCAGATAGTGGTATAAATACTAAGAAAATCAGGAAGTAAAGAATTGAGGCCGTCTGACCAATAGTAATATACGGGTCTTCTACTGGTTGTCCTCCAATTCAGGTTAGGATCAGGACATCTGCTGCGAGAATTCAGAGTGTAATTTTGAATAATGGACGAAATGTGGTGCTGCGGATTTTTGAGGTGTGAAGAAAAGGTACAAGTATGAGGATTATAATAGAGAAAAGTAGGGCTAATACTCCGCCTAATTTATTAGGGATGGAACGTAGAATTGCGTAGGCAAATAGGAAATATCATTCTGGTTTAATGTGGGGCGGGGTAACTAGGGGGTTAGCCGGAGTAAAGTTTTCTGGATCATTTAGTAAATTAGGCGAGAGTAGTGCTAGTATAATAATAATTAATAGTAGGATTACAAAGCCTAATAGGTCTTTAAAGGTATAATATGGGTGGAATGGGATTTTGTCGGCGTCTGAGTTAATTCCTATGGGGTTGTTTGATCCTGTTTCGTGAAGAAAAATAATGTGAACAAGTGATGCTGCCGCAATTGCAAAAGGTAGAATAAAATGGAAGGCAAAGAATCGTGTGAGTGTTGGCTTATCAACTGAGAAGCCTCCTCAAATTCATTGGACTAGGGTATCCCCAATATAAGGAATTGCTGACAATAAATTAGTAATGACGGTAGCGCCTCAGAATGATATTTGGCCCCATGGGAGTACGTAACCTACAAATGCAGTTATTATGGTGAGAAGTAATAGGATTACTCCGATGTTTCATGTTTCTATATAAAGATAGGATCCGTAATACAGGCCGCGGGCAATGTGCAGGTAAATACAGATGAAGAATATGGATGCGCCGTTTGCGTGAATATTTCGGATTAACCATCCATAATTTACGTCGCGGCAGATGTGTGCGACTGAAGAGAAGGCTAAGTTGATATCAGAGACGTAGTGTATTGCTAGAAATAGCCCTGTAATGATTTGTGCAATTAAACATAATCCTAGGAGTGAGCCTATGTTTCATCATGATGAAATGTTTGATGGGGCTGGTAGATCAATAAATGCGCTGTTGATAATTTTTGCTAGTGGGTGGGTTTTACGTATGATTGCCATATGGTTTTTGTAGTTGAGTAACAACGGTGATTTTTCAAGTCATTAGTCCTGGTTAAAGTCCTGGCAGAAATTATGGTTCTTATAGTAGTTTTCTCTGTAATTTTTTTAATTAGTCTAGTTGCAGTGGCATCTAATCCTTCTCCTTATTTTGCGGCCTTTGGGTTAATGGTTGGGGCAGGAGTAGGGTGTGGGATGTTAATGCAGTGTGGTATGACTTTTTTATCTATAGTTTTGTTTTTAATTTATTTAGGGGGAATGTTGGTAGTGTTTGCGTATTCTGCCGCTTTGGCAGCAGAGCCGTATCCTCATGCATGAGGTTCCTGGGAAGTTTTTTCTTATGTATTAGGGTATATATTTTTGATTGCTGTGGCGTGGGTAATATTTGTTGGGGATTTTGGGTCGTTTGGTGATGTGGAGGGATATTTTGGGGCTGTACGACGTTATGTAGGGGTGGCAGAAGTATACAATGTTGGAGGTTATATGCTGTTGGCTGTAGGGTGAGTGTTATTGATAGCTTTATTAGTTGTTTTGGAGTTGACTCGGGGATACTCTCGTGGTTGTCTTCGTGCGGTTAGGTAAAAATAATAAAGAGTATAATGGTGAAGAGAGATAATATGGTAATTGACAGGTATGTTTTAATAAAGCCTTTGTGTACGTGTGTTATTTTTTGGGTAAGAAGAAGTTGTGTATTAGTGATGCCTTTTGGTCCTATTTTTTCTATTCATAATTGGTCTGATATTTGTGTGGCAGAGGTTTGTCCAAGTGTTAGTGGTAGTTTTGTTATTAGGCGGTGTACAATATGGGGGTAGAAGCCTAATATATTGGAGAAGTCATATGTTGATTTTGTGGGGTTAATTTTGATTTGTTTATTTGTTAATGAGGCAAGTTCTAATGCTGTAATAAGGCCTAATAATGAAACGATTAAGGCTGCTAGTTTTAATGTAGGGGATATTGTGAGTATTTGGGTTTTGTTGGGAAGGATATACTGGCATAAAATAAATCCAGCAATAATGCTTCCTCATGCAAGGCGTTTAATCGGGTTAGCGATTAATGGGTTATTTTCATTTACTGGGGAGAGTGGTAGGGTTCGTGGGTTATTTATGAGGACAAAGTAAATTACGCGTAGGCTATATACAGCAGTAAAAGAGGTGGCAAGTAGGGTTAGTACTAGGGCTCAGGCGTTTAGGTGGGAGGTGTTAAGGGCTTCAATGATAGCGTCTTTTGAGAAGAAGCCGGCTAGAAAGGGTGTTCCTATTAATGCGAGGCTGCCAATAGTAAGACACGAAGAGGTTAGTGGGAGTGTTTTGTGAATGCCGCCTATTTTACGGATATCTTGTTCATCATTCAGTGAGTGGATAATTGATCCGGAGCATAGGAATAGTATGGCTTTGAAGAATGCATGAGTGCAGATATGAAGGAAGGCTAATTGTGGTTGGTTAAGTCCAATCGCTACTATTATTAGGCCGAGTTGGCTGGATGTGGAGAATGCAATGATTTTTTTGATATCATTTTGTGTGAGGGCACAAGTAGCAGTAAAAAGGGTAGTAATTGCCCCTAGGCAGAGTGCGGTGGTGAGGATATTGTTATTATTTTCAATAATTGGGTGAAGGCGAATTAATAGAAAAATTCCGGCAACAACTATTGTGCTGGAGTGGAGTAGGGCGGATACTGGAGTGGGGCCTTCTATTGCTGCGGGCAGTCATGGATGGAGGCCGAATTGGGCTGATTTACCGGTTGCTGCTAGTAAAAGTCCGGCTGCTGGGAGTGTTATGTCTATATTTTTTGTAAGGATAAATAGTTGTTGAATATCTCATGAATTAGTATTAATTAATAATCAGGATATTGTTAGTATGAGGCCAATATCTCCTACGCGGTTATAAATTACTGCTTGTAGTGCGGCTATGTTGGCGTCAGCACGGCCATATCATCATCCAATTAGAAGAAAGGATATAATTCCAACTCCTTCTCAGCCAATGAAGAGTTGAAATATGTTGTTAGCTGTTACTAGAATTATTATAGCAATTAAAAATGTTAGTAAGTATTTAAAGAATCGGTTAATTAAAGTATCCGTGTGCATATAGTAAATAGCGAATTCTAGAATTGACCAGGTTACATAAAGTGCAATTGTTATAAAGATTATAGAGTATTGGTCAAATTGGAAGCTAATGTTGATTTCTGTTGGTGAAGTATAAAATCATCGATAGTAGACTGTAAATGATTGAATATTCATACTTAAGCAGGTAATTGATGGAATTAGGCTAATGAAAAATGATAATTTTACGGCATTTTTGACGTGGTAGGGTCAATTGTTTGATGGTTTTGTTATTGAGGAGATAATGATTGGTAAGATGAGAATAATAATTGTTATAGAGAGACATGTTAGGAACATTTGCGATAATTGAGGAATAGACATAGCTTTCACTTGGACTCGCACCAAGAGTTTTTGGCTCCTAAGGCCAATGGATAACTATTATCCTTTGAAAGCATTGAGTGATCCTTGGAGTTTAACCAAAGTAATAAGAATTAGCAGTTCTTAGTGCGCGAGCATCTCTCGGTCAATAAGAAGAGTTTAACTTCTATTATTAGAATCACAATCTAATGTCTTGTTTAGACTATATTAACATCAGCATCAACCTCAAATAAGTTCAGGTTTAATTATTAAAAGGATAATGGGAATGATATGTAATGTTAGTAGGAGGTGTTCTCGAGTGTGTGAATGTTCTATGGAGATCAGGTTGTTCGGGGCGGGTCCTCGCTGGGAAGACATATAGAGGTAGAGTGAGTAGCTGGCTGTAATGAGGGTTCCTGTACCAGTTAATAAAATAGTTCAGTTGGATCAATTAAATATAGATACTATAATTATTAATTCTCCTATTAGGTTGGGCAGAGGTGGCAGAGCCATGTTCGCTAGGCTAATAATGAATCATCAGGTTGCTATGAGTGGTATAATGATTTGCATTCCTCGTGCTAGAAGGAGAGTTCGAGAGTGAGTTCGTTCATAGGTGGTGTTGGCAAGACAGAATAGGGCTGAGGAAGTTAGTCCGTGGGCAATTATTAGGATAATTGCTCCTGTGAAGCCTCAAGGGGTTTGGATAAGGATGCCGGAGGCAACTAGTCCTATATGACTAACAGAGGAATAAGCAATCAGAGATTTTATATCAGATTGGCGTATGCAGATAGATCCTGTTATGATAATTCCTCATAATGCTAAGATGATAAATGGATAGGCTAGTGATTTGGTTGCGGGCTCTAGAATATGGGTTATACGAATTATTCCGTATCCGCCTAATTTTAATAGGATCGCAGCAAGAATTATTGATCCGGCAATTGGGGCTTCTACATGGGCTTTTGGAAGTCATAGGTGGACTCCGTATAGTGGTATTTTTACTAGAAAGGCAATTAAACAGGCAGTTCATAAAAAGGTATTGGCCCAGGTGTTAGGGGTAATAGTAGTAAAGTCTATTGAAATTATTGATAAAGAGCCGGCTGTGCTATAAAGGTAGAGGAGGGCAACTAGTAGGGGAAGTGAGCCGGCAAGGGTATAAAATAGGAAGTAGGTCCCTGCGTTAAGTCGTTCTGCCTGATTGCCTCAGCGTGTGATGATAATTAGGGTGGGGATTAGAGTGGCTTCAAATATAATGTAAAATAGAATAATTTCTGTGGCGCTGAAGGCTATAATTAGTAGGGCTTGCAGGGATACTAATAATGTAATGTAGCTTCGTTGGCGGTTGATAGGTTCTGTAGAAATATGGTTTTGACTGGCAAGGATTATAAGTGGAAGTAGTCAGCAAGTTAAAATAATTAAAGGGGAGGAAATTATATCAGTAGCTATTATAGAATTAAGATTAGATCAATGAGTTGTAGAGTAATATTTAAATAATATGAGAGAAGAGGTGGCAATAATTAGGGTATGTGCGGTAGTGGCGGGTCAAAGTCATTTGGGGCTTAGCATTCAAATTGTTGGGAATAATATAATAGTAGGGACTAGTAGTTTTAACATTGTAGGAGGTTAAGGTTTTGAAGGTGATCAGACCCGTGAGTGCGGGAAGTAGCAACAAGTAAGCTTAAGCCTAAGCCGGCTTCGCATGCTGAAAGGGCTAGTAGTAGGAGAGGGGCGGAGGAAAATATTATAGTTTCGTTTTGAGAGCATCATATTGCTAGGGCAATAAATAAAGATAATATTATTCCTTCAAGACATAATAAGGCTGAGAGTAAATGTGTACGATTGAAAGTTAGGCCTGAAAGTCCTAGTATGAAAGCAGTGGAGATAGTGAATAAAATATGAGTCATTAAGTCTCTGTGGGTTTGAGCCACAATCTATTGAGCCGAAATCAATAATCTTACGTTGGACTAGAGACTTATTCTGCTCATTCTAATCCGCCTTGGAGTCATTCGTAGATTAGGCCAATTGTTAAAAGGATAATAATAGTAAATGCCCATACTAATACAAGTGCTGGGTCTAAATGGATACTTCATGGGAGTGGGAGAAGTAGGGCAATTTCTAAGTCAAATAATAGAAATAAAATTGCAACAAGGAAAAACCGGATAGAGAATGGAAGACGAGCAGACCCGAGTGGGTCAAAGCCGCATTCATATGGGGATAGTTTTTCTATGTCTGGATTTATTTGTGGGAGTCAGAATGCAATGATAGCTAGAACGGTTGAAATTGAAGAAGAAATTAAAATTATTGTCAAGATTAGATTCATTATCTTTCCTTGGAGTTTAACCAAGACTAAATAATTGGAAGTCATTTGTACTTTTTAATACTAGAAAGATTAAGATCCTCATCAATAGATTGATACGTAAAGGAAAAGTCAGACTACATCTACGAAATGTCAATATCATGCAGCGGCTTCAAAGCCGAAATGATGGGAGGAAGTAAAGTGGTAAAGGATTTGTCGCAGTAGGCATACTATCAGGAAAGTTGATCCAATAATAACATGAAGTCCGTGGAATCCTGTAGCTACAAAGAAGGTTGTGCCATAGACGCCGTCTGCGATGGTGAATGGGGCTTCATAATATTCTATTGCTTGAAGAGCAGTAAAGTATAGGCCAAGTAGGATAGTTAAGGTAAGTGCTTGTGTGGCTTCAGTTCGTTTTCCTTCTATTAGGCTATGATGGGCTCATGTAACGGTAACGCCAGAGGCTAGTAAAACTGCTGTATTTAGGAGAGGAACTTCAAATGGGTCTAGAGGTGTAATGCCCGTCGGTGGTCAGATACCACCTAGTTCTGGGGTTGGGGCTAGGCTTGAGTGGTAGAAGGCTCAGAAGAAGCCTAGGAAGAAGAATACTTCAGATGTGATAAATAAGATTATTCCGTAGCGAAGGCCTTTTTGTACTGGTGGGGTGTGGTGTCCTTGGAATGTTCCTTCACGGATAATATCTCGTCATCATTGAATCATAGTTAATAATATTAATAGAAGGCCTATTGCTAGTAAGATAAATGATTTGAAGTGAAATCATACTGCTAGGCCGGAGGTTAACAGTAGAGCGGCAACTGCCCCTGTTAGGGGTCATGGGCTTGGGTCAACTATGTGATATGCGTGTGCTTGATGGGCCATTAGACATTTTCTTGTAGATAAAGGCTTAATAAAAGGACAAATACATAAGCTTGAATTATTGCGACGGCAATTTCTAGAATAGTTAATAAAGCTAGTACAATAAGCGTAAGTATGGCGACTGTTGGTATAATGGATAATATAACGAAAGTTGCTGTGGAAATTAATTGAATTAACAGATGACCTGCAGTTAGATTTGCTGTTAATCGAACTCCTAGGGCGAGTGGTCGAATGAATAGGCTAATTGTTTCAATAATGATTAGGATCGGGATTAGTGGGGTTGGTGTGCCTTCTGGGAGAAGATGGGCTAAAGAGTGTGTCGGTTGATTTCGCATGCCAATTAGTACAGTAGCTAGTCATAATGGTACAGCCAGAGCTATATTTATTGATAATTGGGTGGTTGGTGTGAAGGTATATGGTAATAGGCCTAAAAGGTTAAGAGTTATTAGGAATAGGAGGAGAGCAGTTAAAATCAGGGCTCATTTGTGTGCTCCAATGTTTAAGGGTAATATAAGTTGACTAGTGGCGCGTGTAATAAATCAGGATTGGATAGTAATTAATCGATTATTTATTCACCGTTTGTAAGGTGATGGAAATAGCATTCATGGGAGTAAAAGAGCAATGGCAATTAGTGGAATGCCTAGAAGGGATTGGCTGGCGAATTGATCGAAGAAGCTTAATGTCATGGTCAGGATCAGATTTCTGTGAGGAAGTTTGAAGGGTCTTTGGCAGATGTTTCATTTGGGGTTTTGTGCGAGGTGACCTTGTTTGGTAGGATGGAAAGAAATACAGTTCATGTAAAAATTAAGATGATAAATCAGGGGTCGGGGTTAAGTTGTGGCATTCATTAAGGGTGGTTGGGAGTCACCTATTCTTAGCTTAAAAGGCTAATGCTATACCCTATTAGCTTCTTAATGATGATTCTGCTAATATTGATGAAGATCAAGATTCAAAATATTTAACTGGTGCTGATTCAATTGCAATTGGTATAAAGCTGTGGTTTGCCCCACAAATTTCTGAACATTGGCCGAAGAAGACTCCCGGTCGAGTGGCAATAAATGTAGCTTGATTTAGTCGTCCTGGTACTGCATCTATTTTTAGGCCTAATGATGGTACTGCTCATGAGTGGAGGACGTCTTCAGCAGTAATAAGCATGCGTACAGGGGATCCGGTAGGGACAACTATTCGATTATCTGTATCAAGAAGGCGGAATTGTCCTGGTAGAAGATCTTGTGTGGGGATTATATATGAGTCGAAGTTTAATGTTTCATAATCTGTATATTCATAACTTCAGTATCATTGGTGTCCAGTGGCTTTAATAGTTAAGTGCGGGTCATTAATTTCATCTATGAGATAAAGGATTCGAAGTGATGGAAGGGCAATAGAAATTAGTACTAGAGCTGGTATAACGGTTCAGACCATTTCAATCTCTTGGGCATCAAGTAAATGTTTGTTAGTTAATTTTGTTGAGACTGTTGTTGTAATAATATAAAGTACAAGTGTGCTAATAAGAAATACAATTATTAGTGCGTGATCGTGGAAGTGTAATAATTCTTCTATAATAGGGGAGGATGCGTCTTGAAATCCTAGTTGTGCTGGGTGGGCCATAGGCAAGATATACGAGAGTTTAATTCGTAATTCTGCCTTGACAAGGCAGTGTTATAATTTAACTAATATCTTATAAGAAAGTGGCAGAATGGTTATGCAGTCGGCTTGAAACCGGTTTAAGGGGGTTCAATTCCTTCCTTTCTCGAGATTGTGTAGATTGGACGAACGCCGGTTCTTCGTATGTGTGGTAGGGTGGAGGGCAGCCGTGTAATCATTCAACATTAGTATGTGTTAATTCTACTATTTGTACTTCTCGTTTAGCGGCGAAGGCCTCTCAAAGGATAAATAAGAATATAATAACAGCTGTAAGGGAGATTATAGATCCGATAGAGGATAAAGAGTTTCACAGTGTGTATGCGTCCGGATAATCGGAATAACGACGGGGTATTCCGGCTAAACCTAAGAAGTGTTGGGGGAAGAATGTCAGATTAACTCCAATAAATATTACACCAAAATGAATTTTAGTTCAGGTTGGATGAAGTGTGTATCCAGAAAATAAGGGGAATCAGTGTACGAAGCCCCCTATAATGGCAAAGACAGCTCCTATGGACAGGACATAATGGAAATGTGCGACTACATAATATGTGTCGTGAAGTATAATGTCTAATGATGAATTTGCTAAGATAATGCCGGTTAGTCCTCCTACTGTAAATAGGAAAATAAAACCTAAGGCCCATAATATTGGGGTTTCTCATTTAATTGCGCCCCCGTGTAGTGTAGCAAGTCAGCTAAATACTTTAACTCCTGTTGGAATAGCAATAATTATTGTAGCGGAAGTGAAGTAAGCTCGGGTATCAACATCTATGCCAACTGTAAATATGTGGTGGGCTCAGACAATAAACCCTAAAAGTCCAATTGCTATTATTGCTCATACTATTCCTATGTAACCAAAAGGTTCGTTTTTGCCTGAATAGTAGGCTACGATATGGGAGATTATGCCAAATCCTGGGAGAATTAAAATATATACCTCAGGGTGGCCGAAAAATCAGAATAAATGTTGATAAAGGATGGGGTCTCCACCGCCTGCTGGGTCAAAGAAGGTGGTATTAAGGTTTCGATCAGTGAGAAGTATTGTAATACCAGCAGCTAGGACTGGGAGAGATAATAGTAGGAGTACTGCGGTAACTAATACGGATCACACGAATAGTGGGGTTTGATATTGTGAGGTGGATGGTGGTTTTATGTTAATAATTGTAGTGATGAAATTGATTGCTCCGAGAATAGAGGAAACACCAGCGAGATGGAGTGAAAAAATAGCTAGGTCTACTGATGCTCCTGCATGTGCTAGATTTCCAGCTAATGGGGGGTATACGGTTCATCCGGTTCCAACTCCGGCTTCAACCGCAGAGGAGGTAAGGAGTAAAAGGAGTGATGGGGGGAGAAGTCAAAAGCTCATGTTATTCATACGTGGGAAGGCCATGTCGGGGGCTCCGATTATTAGGGGTACTAGTCAGTTACCAAATCCTCCGATTATGATAGGTATTACTATAAAGAAAATTATTACAAATGCATGAGCGGTGACGATAACATTGTAAATTTGGTCATCTCCTATTAGGGCTCCTGGTTGGCCGAGTTCCGCGCGAATTAATAGGCTTAATGCGGTTCCTACTATTCCGGCCCAGGCACCAAAGATTAAATAAAGGGTACCAATATCTTTATGATTTGTTGAGAATAGTCAGCGGGTGATAGTCACGGGTAAGATGGCTGAGTGTTTAAGCGGCAGGTTGTAGCCCTGTAAAGGAAGGTTTGATTCCTTCTCTTATCAAGCCCTGTAGTGTAGTTTCCATACAGGATTGCAAATCCTGAGACGTAGGTTAACGCCTGCCGGGGCTTCCTCCCGCCTTTTAGAATTTCGGCGGGAGGAACGCCTAGGTGGAAGCTTGCCGGTTAAAGCTTTTAGCTGTTAACTAAATTTATGTAGGATCGAGGCCTACCCATCTAGTAGGGTTTTAGCTTAATTAAAGTGTTTGAGTTGCATTCATAAGATGTGGGATAGAGTCCCGCAAATCCTAGTTTAACAGGAGTTAGAGGATTTTAACCTCTGTCTAAAGCTTTGAAGGCTTTTGGTTTATTTAATCTAAACTCCTAAAATATGGAGATAATGGATGGTGAGATTGGGAGTAAAGCAATGGTCATAATTAGTAGTGTAGGTATAATAAAGGTAGTTTTGGTTTTAATAGTTCAGTTGAGTATATGTGGGTGTGTATTAGGTGTAATTGTTGTGGAGAGGGAGTAGGATAGTCGGAGGTAGAAGTATAGGCTGAGAAGGGCGGATAGGGCAATTATAGTGGCGACGAGTGTAAGGCCCTGGTAGGTTAGTTCTTGAAGAATAAGTCATTTTGGTAAAAATCCGGATAGTGGGGGGAGGCCGCCCAGGGAGAGGAGTGTAAGTATTGTGGCAGCAGATAAAATAGGATATTTAGATCAGTTTATAGCTAAGGTGTTGATTGTGGTAGAGTTTAGGATATTAAAGACTATAAATATTGTTGTGGTTATAATGATGTAGATGATTAGGTTAATAATAGCAAGGGTTGGTATGAAATGTATAATGGAAATAATTCAGCCAAGGTGGGCGATAGATGAATAGGCTATGATTTTTCGGATTTGTGTTTGGTTGAGTCCTCCTCATCCGCCAATGATTGTAGATGCTAGTCCTAAGGCAATCATAAGTTCTGGTATTAAATTGTTTGAGATTTGGTAGAGAAGCGCGAGTGGTGCGAGTTTTTGTCAGGTAGCTAGGATTAATCCTGTATTTAGTGTAATTCCTTGTATTACTTCAGGTAGTCAGAAGTGTATAGGGGCTACTCCAAGTTTGATGGCAATTGCGAGTGTTATAAGTGCAGATATTGGTATTGATATATCTTGAATTAGCCATTGTCCTGATTGTCAGGCATTAATTAAACCAATAAATAGTAGAATGGCTGCAGCTGCAGCCTGGGTAATAAAGTATTTTGTTGCAGCTTCTACTGCTCGCGGGTGATGGTGGCGAGCTATTAAAGGAATAATGGCTAGGGTATTAATTTCTAGGCCTATTCATGCAAGAAGTCAGTTGGAGCTAGCAAAAGTTAGGGTTGTACCTAGTCCTAGGCTAATAAGTATAATAGATAGGATGTATGGGCTCATTAGTAAGGGAAGGATTTTAACCAACATATTTGGGGTATGGGCCCAAAAGCTTAAATTAGCTGACCTTACTAGGAAGTGGTGTAATGGGAGCACTGAAAGTTTTGATCTTTCTAGTGGAGGTTCAAGTCCTTCTTTCCTAGGCACTAAGGGGGTTTGAACCCCTATTTTCTACTCTATCAAAGTAGTCCCTAACTTTCGGGCATAGGGCCTATAATTGTGGTGGTAATCCTGCTATTGAAATTGGCAAGGAAATGTGTCAAGTAATTAAAGCTAGAGTAATTGGTAGGAAATTTTTTCATACTAAATGTATGAGTTGATCATATCGGAAGCGTGGGTAAGAGGCGCGTACCCAGAGGAAGAGAGATGCTAGGATTGTTGTTTTGATGGCTCAATTAAGGTTAATAGTTAGTGTATTGAATGATGGGCCGAGAAATAAGATTGCAGATAGGGCATTCATTAGTAAAATATTTGTGTACTCTGCAAGAAAGAATAGGGCGAATGGCCCTCCGGCGTATTCAACGTTGAACCCGGATACTAATTCGGATTCTCCTTCTGTAAGGTCAAAAGGGGCTCGGTTTGTTTCGGCTAGGGTTGAGATAAATCATATTGCGGCTAGTGGTCAGGTAGGTAGAATGAGTCATACGGCTTCTTGTGTGGTGTTGAATGAGGTTAGTGTGAATGCTCCTGTAAATATAATTAAGGAAAGAATAATAAGGCCTAGAGTAACTTCATATGAAATTGTTTGAGCTACTGCTCGAAGTGCACCAATTAAAGCATATTTGGAATTTGAGGCTCAGCCTGAGCCTAGGATGGAGTAGACTGAGAGGCTAGATACAGCTAGGATAAATAGAATAGTTAGGTTTAGGTCTGTGAGTGTTAATGGTATTGGGAGGGGAATTCATAGAATAAGGGCTAAAGTGAGGGCAAGTGTTGGGGTTAATAGAAATAGTGTTGGGGATGCGGTTGATGGTTTTACTGGCTCTTTAATGAATAATTTTACTCCGTCTGCGATAGGTTGAAGTAGTCCATATGGGCCTACGATATTTGGTCCTTTTCGGAGTTGTATGTAGCCTAAAATTTTTCGTTCCGCCAAGGTTAGGAAGGCTATTGCGAGAAGAATAGGAATAATGTATATAAGTGGATTAATGATTAGTGTGATAAAGGTCATAGTTAAAGAGGGGAGTTGAACCCCTGGGAGTAAGGGCTTAGGCCTTATGCAATTACCAGACTCTGCCACTCTAACTAACCCTGTTCTTGGGTAGGATATATGTTCTTTATTATCCACTTGATTTGGCTTCAGTGGGTTAAAGAGGGGCGTGTTTTTAATATAGGCCCCATTTATCCAATCCTTTCGTACTAGGATAAATAACTTCATAGATAGAAACTGACCTGGATTACTCCGGTCTGAACTCAGATCACGTAGGACTTTAATCGTTGAACAAACGAGCCCTTAATAGCGGCTGCACCATTAGGATGTCCTGATCCAACATCGAGGTCGTAAACCTTTTCGTCGATTTGGGCTCTTGGAAAAGATTGCGCTGTTATCCCTGGGGTAACTTGGTTCGTTGATCAGATTAGTCTGGATCTTAATGTCAGATGTCCTGATGCTTTGAATTGTCATTCTTGGTTTATGAAGCTGTGCTTCAATCGTCGCTGAGGATTATTTGTTCTCAGTGGTCGCCCCAACCTAAGACATATAGCCATAATGCTGAGTTTATCTATACGGCATGGTATAGTTGGGAGTCATTTGGATTTAGTCTAAAGCTCCACAGGGTCTTCTCGTCTTATGTTTTTATACCCGCTTCTGCACGGGTAGATCAGTTTAATTGACTGGAGAAAAGAGACAGTTGAGCCCTCGTGGGGCCATTCATACCAGTCCCCATTTAAAGGACAAGTGATTATGCTACCTTTGCACGGTCAGGATACCGCGGCCGTTAAACTCATGTCACTGGGCAGGCAGGACCTTCAATACATGGAAAGCTGAAGGCGATGTTTTTGGTAAACAGGCGGGGCTCGGGTTTGCCGAGTTCCTTTTTTCTCTTTTAGTCTTTCCTTTAGGCACTCTTGTGTAAGATTAACGATAAGGTTAATAAGGTTTTCTTGTTTTTAATATATACGTTATTTGTCCCTCTTATGGGTTCGTTTAATTGTTAGTGGTTTGTCCGCTCTAACTTACACTTGTGCTAGGAGAAAGTCATCTTTCTTATTACTAGTTCTAGCATAATTTCTCCTATTATGATAGGATAACTTGATATTTATAGGGGATTCAGAGGTTTTATCCGGATATTCGGGTTTAAGATGTTATTTAAGCTATAACGCTTTCTTTAAAGGTGGCTGCTTTCAGGCCCACTTGAATTTTGTCCTTATAAATTATGATCTTTTTCCTCCTTATTGGGTTGTTTCCCAGTTCATAGGAGCTGTACCTCCTATGAATAACTCTCAAGTGTTCTTAAAATTTTTTAGGAAGAACTTGTATATTTTTTAGAATTCTTGGGGCTGAACTTTTATTCATTTCTCAAGTAACCAGCTATTACCAGGCTCGTTAGGCTTATCACCTCTACTTGGGAGTCTTCCCACTCTTTTGCCACAGAGACGGGTTGGTCCTTTTGACTGCTCCGAAGTAGCTCGTCTGGTTTCGGGGGGTCAAACTATAAATCATTTTGCTTGGGCCTACTTACTAGATCATGATGCAAAAGGTACGAGATTTAATCTCTGCTATGTCTTGCTTTAACGATTTATTTCATTTCTTTTTCAGCTTTCCCTTGCGGTACTGTTACTATAGCTCTGTAGTTCTCTTTCTATCACCTATACTAAAGTTGACAAATGTTTTGTTTTTAAGTATTGTATGTTTATTTTAATAATTATTTGGTTAAAATGTGTGGTTAGGCTAGCTATAATGCTCAAAATGGTCTGAATTGCGCGGACTTCATCTCAGTGTAAGGGAGATACTTTTCTGTTAAGCTACATTTTTGTTATTCCAAGCTAGCTTTCCAGTACGCTTACCATGTTACGACTTGCCTCCTCTTCTTGTTGATAGTATTTTATTAAAGGTTTTTTAGGATGTTTCGAGGAGAGTGACGGGCGGTGTGTGCGCGCTTCAGCGCCAGGCTTCAGTGGGGCACTCTACTCCCCGCTTACTGCTAAATCCTCCTTCGGACACAGGTTTCATAGTGTCGTTCGTGTGTTCTAATTTAGAAAATGTAGCCCATTTCTTCCCATATCATAAGCTACACCTTGACCTGACGTATTAAGTCTTACTTATTGGGCCTACTTATGGTCTTTCAAAAGGTAGGCTGGCGACGGCGGTATATAGGCTGAATGCAAGATGTGGTGAGGTTGAACGAGGATTATCGATTATAGAACAGGCTCCTCTAGGTGGTTCTGAAGCACCGCCAAGTCCTTTGGGTTTTAAGCTTGCGCTCGTAGTAACCTGGCGAGCGGCTTAGTATAAGTGCCGCCTTAGTTTAGTACCAAGCATAGTGGGGTATCTAATCCCAGTTTGTGTCTTGGTTTTCGTGGGTTCACATATAATGAGATAACTTTCGTTGATGGTCTTCATAGACTTGTTAGCGTATGACAGCTAAAAGGTATTTTGTTCTCAGTTTAATGATTTAATTGTTAACCACACTATACGCCGAATGACTATCATTTTGAGTCTCTCGTATAACCGCGGTGGCTGGCACGAGTTTTACCGGCTCTAATTAACTGTAACTAGGTCTAGCTTTCGCTGATTGCCTAATGTTTATCACTGCTGAAATCCCGTGGGGGTGTGGCAAAGCAAGGCGTTTTGGGCCGTGAACACGAACCTGATGCCGGCTCCTTATCTTCTACTAGGAAGATTGAGGGCATTTTCACCGGGGAGCGGATACTTGCATGTGTAAGTTTAGTTGAAAAATGATAGTAAGACTAGGACCAAATCTTTGTGCTTGTGGGACTTTTCTAGGGTCCATCTTAACATTTTCAGTGTTATGCTTTGAGGTTAAGCTACACTAGC